AGAGAGGGTTCGAAAACATATTTATTCTGACTCAGAGGGAGAAATGCATTGGAGTAACGATGTGTACCATGCACCCGCATTTAAATATAGTAATGTCCATATCTTACCAAAAACAAGTCATTTATGGATATTATCAGGAGGGTCGTGCAGGTCCGGTGCAGTCCCTTTTTCACTCCACAAAGATCAAGATCAAATGAACATTCATTCTCCTTTTGCTGTAGGAAGATATATTTCTAACCTTTTAGTAAGTAATGATCAAGTAAGACACAAATTCTTTAGTTCAACTACTTCTGGTAAAAAAAAAAGTCGGATTACAGATTATTCAGGGCTTAATCGAGGCCCTTGTAATTTCCTATATCCTGCTATTCTTCACGCTAATTCAGATTTATTGGCAAAGAGACGAAGAAATCGATTCATCATTCCATTTCAATCGATTCAAGAACGAGACAAAGAACTAATGCCCCCTTCCGGTATCTCGATTGAAATACCTATCAATGGTATTTTTCGTAGAAATAGTATTCTTGCTTATTTCGATGATCCTCAATACAGAAAAAATAGTTCAGGAATTACTAAATATAGGACAATTTTCAAAAAAGAGGATTTAATTGAGTATAGAGGATTCAAAGAATTTAAGCCAAAATACCAAATGAAAGTAGATCGATTTTTTTTTATTCCCGAGGAAGTGCATATTTTACCCGAATCCTCTCCCATAATGGTACGGAACAATAGTATCATTGGAGTAGATACACCAATAACTTTCAATAGAAGAAGCCGAGTAGGCGGATTGGTCCGAGTGGAAAAGAACAAAAGGGGGATTGAACTAAAAATCTTTTCGGGAGATATCCATTTTCCTGAAGAGATAGAGAAGATATCCCGACACAGTGGCATCTTGATACCACCCGGAACGGTAAAAAAAAAAAATTCTAAGGAATCAAAAAAATTTAAAAATGGGCTCTATGTCCAATGGATCGCACCTACCAAGAAAAAGTATTTTGCTTTAGTTCGACCCGTAATTATATATGAAATCGCGGACGGTATAAATTTAGTAACCCCTTTCCCCCAGAACCTGTTGCAGGAAAGGGATAATCTGGAACTTCAAGTTGTCAATTATATTCTTTATGGAAGTGGAAAACCGATTCGGGGAATTTCTTACACAAGCATTCAATTAGTTCGAACTTGTTTCGTCTTGAATTGGGATCAAGACAAAAAAAGTTCTTCGATCGAAGAGGTACGCGCTTCTTTGGTTGAAGTAAATACAAATGGCATGATTCGAGATTTCCTAAGAATTGACTTAGTGAACTCCAATATTTCGTATATTCGAAAAAGGAATAATCCGTCCGGTTCAGGATTGATCTCGGATAATGAGTCAGATCGCACCAATATCAATCCATTTTTTTCTATTTATTCCAAGGTAAAGATTTCACAATCACTTATACCAGATCACAGAACTATTCGTATGTTGTTGAATAGAAATAAGGAACACCGATCTTTGATAATTTTGTCATCATCTAATTGTTTTCAAACGCGTCTACTCAACGATGGAAAATATCACAATGTGATAAAAGAATCAATTAAAAGAGGTCCTAGAATTCCAATTAGGAATTCGTTAGGACCTTTAGGAATAGCCTTTCAAGTAGCAAATATTTTTTCATTTTACTATTTAATAACTCATAATCCGATCTTGGTAACGAAATATTTGCTACTTGACAATTTCAAAGAAATTTTTCAAGTATTTCAATATTATTTAATGGACGAAAACGGGAGAATTTATAAGCCCGATCTATGCAGTAACATCGTTTTGAACCCATTCCATTTTAATTGGCATTTTCTCCATCATAATTACCATCCTAATTATTGTGAAAAAACATCTACAATAATTAGCCTTGGGCAATTTTTTTGTGAAAATGTATGTATAAATAGACCAAACCGAAAATCGGGTCAAGTTCTAATTGTTCAAATGGATTTTGTAGTAATAAGATCGGCTAACCCTTATTTGGCGACTCCGGGAGCAACTGTTCATGGCCATTACGGAGAAATCCTTTATGAGGGAAATACATTAGTTACATTTATATATGAAAAATCGAAATCTGGTGATATAACACAAGGTCTTCCAAAAGTAGAACAGGTGTTAGAGGTGCGTTCGATTGATTCAATATCGATGAACCTAGAAAAGAGAGTGGAGGGTTGGAACGATCATATAACAAGAATTCTTGGCATTCCATGGAGATTCTTGATTGGTGCTGAGCTAACTATAGTTCAAAGTCATATTTCTTTAGTTAATAAGATCCAAAAAGTTTATCGATCTCAGGGGGTGCAGATCCATAATAGACATATAGAAATTATTGTGCGTCAAATAACATCCAAAGTGTTGGTTTCAGAAGATGGAATGTCTAATGTTTTTTCACCTGGCGAACTAATTGGATTGTTGCGAGCTGAGCGAACGGGGCGTGCTTTGGAAGAAGCGATCTGTTACCGAGCACTATTACTGGGAATAACAAAAACATCTCTGAATACTCAAAGTTTCATATCCGAAGCGAGTTTTCAAGAAACTGCTAGAGTTTTAGCAAAGGCTGCTCTCCGGGGTCGTATTGATTGGTTGAAAGGCCTGAAAGAGAACGTTGTTCTAGGGGGAATAATACCCGTTGGTACCGGATTCAAAAAAAAATTAGTGCAGCGTTCACAACATTCCTTGTAAAAAAAAGAATTTATTTGAGGGATAGATGAGAGAGATATTTTGTTCCATCACAGAGAATTATTTGATTTTTTTTCATTTCAAACAATTTATGCAATACATCATAGCAATCATTTCCAGGATTTACAGGATTTAATGGTTCTTAAGAGCGGATTCATCCGCTTAATTATACGTGGTCATTTGATTCGGTAATAGTAATAAAGATACTAACGAATAGAAAAAATTAATGGCCTGATTGTGTATTAACAGCAATCGTTGGTAGAAGAGAAGGTTCCATCGGAACAATTATTTATTTCTATTTCAGGATTCAGGATACCTGGTCTTTTTTTTTTCAAAAAAAAAAAAGAGAGAGAAAGTGTGGGGATAAATGGCAAAAAGATATTGGAACATTACTTTGGAAGATATGATGGAAGCAGGAGTTCATTTTGGTCATGGTACTAGGAAATGGAATCCTAGAATGGCATCTTATATATCTGCAAAGCGTAAAGGTATTCATATTACAAATCTTACTAGAACTGCTCGTTTTTTATCAGAAGCTTGTGATTTAGTTTTTGATGCAGCAAGTAGGGGAAAACAATTCTTAATTGTTGGTACCAAAAATAAAGTAGCAGATTTAGTAGCGCGGGCTGCAATAAGAGCTCGATGTCATTATGTTAATACTAAATGGCTCGGTGGTATGTTAACGAATTGGTATACTACAGAAACGAGACTTCATAAGTTCAGGGACTTGAGAACGGAACAAAAGACGGGGAGATTCAACCGTCTTCCGAAAATAGATGCCGCTATGTTGAAGAGACAATTATCTCACTTGGAAACATATCTGGGCGGCATTAAATATATGACAGGGTTACCTGATATTGTAATAATCGTTGATCAGCAAGAAGAATATACGGCTCTTCGAGAATGTATCACTTTGGGAATTCCAACGATTTGTTTAATCGATACAAATTGTAACCCGGATCGCGCAGATATTTCGATTCCAGCTAATGATGATGCTATAGCTTCAATCCGATTAATTCTTAACAAATTAGTATTTGCAATTTGTGAGGGTCGTTCTAGCTATATACGAAATTCTTGATTAATAATAAGATAAATAAATTATTTGGTTTGGGGAACTCCATAGATTTATAAGATTTATAGATTTATGGAATCGATTACTATACTATTACTACTATTACTACTATTACTACTATTACTGAATTGCGCAAAAAAGATAAAAATAACTGAAACGGAGATATTATGTGATTAGTCGTATTCAAACGATACAATTTAAGACAATTTTTAAGTAGACAAGCCAAAAAAAAATGGTTGAATCAAAATAATTCCTTTTTTAAGTTCGATTTCTTTCAGAGGGCAATATGAATGTTCTATTATGTTCCATTAACGCATTAAAAATATTCTATGATATATCTGCTGTGGAAGTAGGCCAACATTTCTATTGGCAAATAGGGAGTTTCCAAGTCCATGCCCAAGTACTTCTTACTTCTTGGGTTGTAATTGCTATCTTATTAGTTTCAGCCATTATAGCTGTTCGAAATCCACAAACCATTCCTAATGACGGTCAGAATTTCTTTGAATATGTCCTGGAATTCATTCGAGATGTGAGCAAAACTCAGATTGGAGAAGAATATGGTCTATGGGTTCCCTTTATTGGAACTATATTTTTATTTATTTTTGTTTCGAATTGGTCAGGGGCTCTTTTACCTTGGAAAATAATACAGTTAACTCATGGGGAGTTAGCTGCACCCACAAATGATATAAATACTACCGTTGCTTTAGCTTTACTTACGTCAGTAGCATATTTCTATGCGGGTCTTTCCAAAAAAGGATTCAGTTATTTTGGGAAATACATTCAACCAACTCCAATCCTTTTACCAATTAACATCTTAGAAGATTTTACAAAACCCTTATCACTTAGTTTTCGACTTTTCGGAAATATATTAGCTGATGAATTAGTAGTTGTTGTTCTTGTTTCTTTAGTACCTTTAGTGGTTCCTATCCCTGTCATGTTCCTTGGATTATTTACAAGCGGTATTCAAGCTCTTATTTTTGCAACTTTAGCTGCGGCTTATATAGGCGAATCCATGGGGGGCCATCATTGACTATTTTTCGAAATAGTCTTTTTTTTAGCTTAGTACGCCGAAATGTATGTGCGGTTCAAGATAATCTACTTAGGGAACAGAAATAGATAAAGAACAGAAATAGATAAAGAAATATAGAAAACAGGTTATTCAAATCCAAATAAAAAGATGCATAAGATAAAATAAGATAAATAAGTATACGATCGATTTAGTGGAATAGTAAAAAA